TATGTGTATCGGGCATATGAGTGAGAGGGGCAAGGGGAAAGAGTGGGTGGCCCCTTACGCGCTTTTTTAGGAGGAGTCCCGTGTAGTTGGATGGAAGGGAAGGGACTGTCTTGTATCCGCTCTAATCCTTGACGCTCTTAATGTCCAGATAAAGGTTTCCGAGCTACTAAGAACCTAACAGAACTTTTAAAAAGAGAGTTTCTTTTTCACACAATTGTTTTTCGGTGGAGGGTGAAGACCTTATTGACCGATCGACTGAAAGAAGAGGAATTGAAATAGGTTCGACCAGCGAGAAAAGAAAGAAGAGTACTGTGTCAGCTGAACAAAAACGGATTCGATCTACTTTCTATACTATACGAAATTTTTTCTTGTTCAGCAACAGAATCAGTAAGACAATAGGTCTTCCCTCTCCTGTCTTTGAGGAATTCCACGTGCAAGAGGGTCTACTCTCATTGTTGAGGTACCCCCGTTCACTCCGAGGCCATTCAACGGCCATTCCACGAGGTAAGCCCGCTAACCCCGAAAGTCATTGTCTCCTGGTTCGTTCTTCCTGTGGATTCCCTACCAATCTAAGTAAATAAGGGTTCTCGAACCCCGTCTCTCCCGTCATTGAGGTAAGCGCGGCTATCCCGATCCGGCTTTTCGGGCTAACCATTTAAAGATGAAAGATTTCCCTCGGGTAATTAATGGCAGGCGCTCTCCGAGCCCTGTGCTTTCCTGTATGTGAGGAAGGGGAGTTATTCTGTTTATGGAAATAAGAGGGATACCTTCAGTGCACGAACTGCCTTTTATTTATTTGGGGCACCTAATCTTCCGTATTTGTATTTAATTAGTACAAGGAATTATTATCGCTTAGCGCTTGTGCTAAGGATTGCTCTCTTCCCTTCTTCCTTACTCTAACAAGTAAGCAAGTTTCACTCCCTCTCCCTATGGTCGAGTGAGTCCCTACCTTTGGTCGAGCTAGTTTACTCCCTCTCGCAGTTAGTTTCTCCGACAAATAGATCTGATCGCAATTCAGATTCTTTTGCCATCACCTTCTATTACTTCCTTGGTCGAGCATCTATCAACACCTGACGATGAGGAGGAATATTACATATTGCCTCAAAAGGCAAGCCACAGTGAAGTCTCCTACTAAATGCTTATTACCAGATCCAACGATTCTCTGTGAAAGGGTTTTTGATCGATTTCCACTCCTAGCCCAGAAGAGAAGGGGCTGCAGATAATTCTATGCTAATTAAGTAGTTTGTTATATCCAATTCTTAAAGAAAAGTATGTATTTGAAGTTTGGTAAGATCTTCCCTCTTGTGAAAGAGAGGAAGGCACTAAGACCCGCTAGAAGGACTCTAAGGGAAGAAAGAAAGCCGTCCTAGTGAGGTGCAATGCTGAAACTGTGATCGGTAAACAAACCCTACAGAAGTCGGAATGGGATACTTCACTAAGGAAGTAGCACCGGCGGTTAACTATACTAATCATAGGCATTCTGAGTTGCGTTTGGGTATGGAATGGATAGGCCCCAAGTGGCTGCCTCTCCTACTACCAATGTGTGTGGGCGGATCATCGCCCCTTCATTCTGGTTCTACTTCATTCGCTATTAACAAGACGGCACACGCAAGACAAAAGATGTCAAATCAGGCCCTTGAAAGGTGTAGATGAAGCCTTTTCCTTTTCTGCCGGAAAACACTTGAAGGATACGAGGCATAAGACTATGGATCGAACTTCTTAAGAGGGAACCGCTACTGCAGCCAATCCATTGAAAGGTGAAGGCAATGCTAAATGCAGATGCAGACCGATTGGGTTCTCCCTTTTGCTAGGGGGTGATGTTACCAGGTTTTTCGCGAATGTGAGGTTCAAGTACTGCCATCCTTTGTTGGTCGAGTTCGCTGTGTAATTTCAACAATGCCATTCGAAACCGAAAAGGCCGTAGCTGCATCTTTCGAGAAAAATAAATAATAGGTGTCACGCCGATGATTAGGAGAAGTTATGGCTTAGGGAAGGGCGCTTCTGCCCAGATCTATGATTGATCTAGAATTCCCCGAGACGAGACGAACTGTCGATTCTCCGATAAATGTCAATGACTTAAACATGTTTCCGAGACTTCAACATACATGTTTGGCAGCGGCAAGGAGTTTTTTTTACTTCCTAACACGGATACCAAGACAGCTGAGCAGTGAGGAATATTACATATTGCCTTTCAGTCTCGAAGCAAGCTGTGGTACAATCCCTACTTCGCTCCGGCTCGTTCCGTTCCCGTGTACTATACTTTCTATTCCTATCCCGCAGTGAACGAAGTTCGCGATGGGTTAAGGGGCCTATAGTATAGAGGGATCTGGGATTCGGTATAATAACTCCTCGTAATTCAGGCGAGTGGAGGAAAGTGAAGTTGACTGTTGGAGGAAAATAGGCGAGCCCTACTAGTACAATAGTCTACGGAACTAAAGGAACTACTCGGCTATTAAGAGACAAAATAGATTCGGCTCGTTGGCTCTATAGACTCACTCTCTTCACAACGAGAGGAGTTTACTACACGTATGGCCTCGTTTAGCCTTGTCTTAAACGGTGGCTCCGTGGTCCCAAGTGCTCGTCTTTTTAACTTCTCCCTGGAACTGTTGATCCCTTCCGCTCCGTTCGTTCCGAACTCGCGAGCGAAGTTTTGGCATGTCAAGTCTCTTTTCTTTCAACTCCGCTCGGTGATCGCTCATGGCTAATATAGGTAGGTCCAGAGCTAGCTAGTGTTCAGAAGTCACTTAAGAGATTGAATTGAATATGGGTCCTATTAGAATAGGCTATAAAAGAGATAGAGATTCGCATTCGGGAAGGGAACCATAGCAGCTGATAAAGGCTGCTGGTGGAGCCGGAGAAGAACCGGGATAAGGGCTGGTAAGTACTAAAGCTGCTGGAGCGGCTGCCTTCGCCCACGAAGGAATCGGAATCTCGCTACTTCCCCTAACTGTCCTAGAGCAGGAGAGAGTGAATCTACAAGCAGGGAATAAAAAAAGAATAGGCGCCTCTATAGTCTTCCTTTTCTTGCCGCTTCGCTTCCAGACATAGGATATATTAGATTAGAGGAATGAATGAGGTATTGCTGACCAGGTAAGAGAGATCTTCCTAATTACACCAGTAAAGCCGGAGTAAGTGGATTGGCGTTACGTTATCAGATCCAGACGAGCTCAGAGCCATAGCCTATGCGAGCCTTACCGGATCTCTTGTACATTTTTTCAGTTTACTTTACCTATGAGAGAACCGGCATATTCTTACTAACTAAACAAAGGAGGGCTTAGTGATTAACAACCTCCGGAAAGGAAGTCGTCTTTCAAGTCAAAAAGTAATAAAGGTGCCGAAGGCGAAAGGAGAATCCGCGTCTTTTTCTCTTTGTTTACGGAAGGATTAGTAGAGTAGTGTGCTTAGGTCGTGGTCTAGAGTACTTCCTTCCGCGCCTTGGTTAGCCGAAGAGAAGTGTGCATGAAATGGTGGAGCTCCTATGGGTCAACACAAGTTGCGTAGACTTCAGACCCACTTTGCTTTCACGATTTTACCTTGGCATTCCATCAATGAATTCATCTTCCGCTTTGCACTGGCCCCATTCCTAAAGTTCGTATTCTTCGATCATAAAGGTGAATCAAAGTCTAACTAAAGCAGAAAGAGGATAAAAGGGAGCCTGTCAATCCTAAGAATGTGGTCTCAATCCTTGCGTTCCGGGCAAGCTGAAGTTTTGTAACAAGCCCCCTGATCCGCATGTGTTAAGCATATAGTCTCAGTTTAGACTTCTTTCTCGATAGAGCGGAACTAGGACTCTAAAAAGAACAGATTGTACTACAGGCTGAGACCTCGTGAGGTGGAATGAGAACCTACCCCACATTTCCATTTTATATAAGACAGACTGCGGGATAGGGCAATGGAGAGAGATGTGATATCAAGGACTTCGGCAAGGAGACATATAGCTTAGCTTACTTAGGAGGAAAGAATGACAAAATTCGGAATGGAAAAAGGGTGGATGCAATAGAATCCGCTCTCATTAGCAGGAATTCTCTTAAAAAAAATAAGAAGACTCGCTTTCTGTACTAAAAAGACTCTTTGATTCGTTTTATATTGACTATCTAACGGAAAAGACGGTTAATAGGATTATTGTACTGAACTAAATATGGAACTGAATTCCGCTAAAAGACTGTTTGACTTCTCTTCTTTGTTAGTTTAGATCCCTCGGACTCGTTCCGGTGAGTAGAAGCAGAATAGAAAACGTAGGAAAGTTTCGTTTATTAGCCGCTGGCGGTTCTACTTACTTGTGAACATGAAGCCTTCCTTTCGAAATGAAGAGAATGCCTCCGGGGATGTAATGTAGCTGATCACTGACTACTGAAAAAGTACAAGTAAGCTCCAACCCCGTTACATAATTCATAAATTTATAACAAAAATCTTTCTTCGATCGGAAAAAAAAAGACAAAAGAATGGTTTAGCCAATGATAGACTGAGCACTAACCCAATCTTGAAAACCTCCCCGATTTCCACAGTCTGATGACTCACTTAAGGACGGCGTTAGGCGAAGATATTTCCTATGACTTAACGGAAAGAGGTCTTCCTTCTCATCATAGTGAGCCTCATCTTCAAGAAAGATCGACGAATGAAGAGAGGATTCACTCACTTCATCTTAGATATTATGCCTTTATTTTTGGAAGTCTTCTCTTGGTTGTCTTGCTAAATAACAGAGCAGCCTTCATCTCCTAAAGGGAATTGTAGTGTAGTCGAGTATCAAATCATGAATTCATAAAATAGAATAAGTCCCTATCGCCTGAACACGGGAAAGGTTAGGCATCTATCTTTAGTGCGTTAAGTGAAATAAGGGTCGTATTCTAAGTTTCTTCCGCTTTCTGTTGTAGGATTCGAGAAAGTCTTTTTGGTTCCATAACCTCCATGGTTATGTAGCTCCTATGGGATGATTCAACCCATGATACGTATGTTGATTTAGCAAGCCAATGCCTTAAGCCTTATCCCAGTAGCTCAGTAGTAGAGCGGTCAGCTATTCACCACTGATTCGTCGTAGGTTCAAATCCTACCTGGGATCTTATTCTCTATCTATCCATTCAAAGTGGACAAGAAAGAAAGCATAGTACCCAGCGGATTTAGAAATACCAGAAGTATTAAAGTAAGTGGTGATACATTAAAGAAAGCGAAGTGCTAGTGCCTTTGTACAAAAGAGAGAGGTTGTACACAAGTCTTTAGTTTTTCTTTAAGGGGTTAAGGCCCCTTTCGAGCTTTACTAATAGATAGGGGTGGCAAGCTAGCTTTAGAGAGTAGGGGCTAGGTCACCATACTCTCTCCATGCTTCTATTTGCATAGTCAATGCGGCTCTGGCATTTTGACCCGAATTGGGCCTACTTTGGCCGTGGGTCAGGCTTTCCATGACCTGCTGGACAGGAAGTTGAGTTATGAGTTAAGGGTTGCTATGGGGGGGAAGGTAATTTGAATTAAACTACGATTTTGTTACTAGTCTGAAACTGCTACCCCCGCTGCCCTAACTGCTGCTTTCATTAGTGAACTTTGAATCCGCTTACCGGTCCTCGGTCTATTTTTCCCTTACCCGCAGCTAACCGCTAAACAGTCTAAATCAGTAGCCTCACAGCTATTTCTCTGTCCTAACTAGGGTTTCTTTCAAGCGAGCCCATTCTTTCTTTCTTTCAGCTTTGTTTCATTCTCCCATTCAAAAAGTTCAATAAGAGATAGAACGGTTCGATTTCTTACTCTTTTCTTTGACCTCCCCTAACTCGAGACCTTGACTCTTCGGGGCTTACCAATCATGATTGTTTGACGAAAAATGCTCTGATCCCAGTTTGGGACTTCCTCCTCATGTCATGTCACGAAACGCATTCGAGACTTTTCACTTGAATATATATGTATAAGAGAGAGAAAGAAAAATTGTGATCTTCACAACTGGGGAAGAGGAGTCGCCTACCCCACGGAAGGATCATAGATCTCAATAAGTGGATCATGAGTCAGTACGTCAACAATCAGAAAAATCTCCATATAGCACATTTACCAATCCAATCTAAGGATTGTTTGTCAGGTCTTTCCAATGCCGGGTAAAGGATCAGCAGCAAACCACCTTTTTTTACAAATGATTGTGATTGTATTGTGGAATTGAGGCAGGGGACGGTGCTAGACGACTCGGCGATTCTACCCTTCTTTTTTTCCCAGGATTGGATTGTCGCCTTACTGCTTGACGAGAACAACCTACCACTGACTTTTTTTTGAAAGTACCTCTCTCATTACACCAAACGAGTCTGTCTTTTACGATAGGGCTTGAGATCGGTCCACCACTAAGGATCTATGGTAGATCAAAGAGCGCAGAGAAGATTGCCCACCACTAGTTCTTGTACGCGCTATAATATAAGATATAGGCTTTCTATGAAAGCTCGTAGGATCCGCTGACAAAAGAGAAAGGGATTCGGACTCGCCTGGTTCATGTCTATCGAAGAGGGATCTCAAATTGCGCTTGACCGCCGACTCGTAGCATGGGTGATAATTCTTCCTTCTGTTTTTCCGTCTTCTTCTCTGCCGAAAGGAAAGACAAAGGCGAGGGAGTCCTCGGATGGGGAAACCCGCGATTGAGAGGTCAGATCACACCATCCTCATTGATCCAACTCGGGTTGGTATGCTCACAAAGAGAGACCAATCCACATGTGTTTAAGTTTGAGAGCCACCTTGTTCTCTATGGGTCGAATCCCCCGACCAAGACCTTGTCGTGGATGGAGTTGCCCGATGATAATATGACTTACTGTTTATGTTATGGCTCCGTTGCTGGACAGTCAGCGGGAATTCCGGGCTGTCCTTGACAAGTGATCAATCCAAAGAACTCCGATCGATGGAAGAAAGCGAGCACTCAACCTCACCTAGATCTTCCTTTGTTGCACCTAATGGAGAAAGAAGACTGGTAATAGGTTTCTTTTGGAAAAATAGATCTAAGTTTAGCCTGTTTTCTTTTGATTCATCCAATTGTGGAGAGTGAGTCTAGTATCATACTTCCAATTCCTCTAAAGGAGTTGACCCGAATCAGTAAGAGGGATGATATATTGACAGACTTATCCCTGGACCATTTTCTGCCTACTTTACTGTCCTGGCCCTACCCCCTACTTGTGAATGAAAGCACTACGCCAAGTCTTTTTTTTTATTCCTTACTCTATTGGCTGGCTCGCGGGACTACTTGACCAGTGGAACCACTCCATTTGATTACTAATTATTCATTAAGCCCGTCTTTAATTCATACTAATTTATTTAGTTTAGCCCAGGAGGGATTTCTCGACTCAAATTGGAAAAAAAGAACCAAAGGCCTCACTCCTCATGACAAAGTGGTCACACTAAATCAACCTGGGATTCCCAGCTTTTCAAGGCAAGGGTTTTTTTCAATCTGTAAGAGGAAGAAGCTAAGAGTCACCAATACAAATGATCGCCCGCTGCACCTTTCTTCTCTTATCTTATGGGGCGGGCAAGTTTTCTCTGCCCCGAAGTTCAAGCAAACCTAGGTTGATGTTGACAATGTGTGGGAAGGATCCGTTGAGCTTAGTAGCTCAGGATTTGCATCTTCTCCAACAAGGTGCTCATGCAGTAAATGACTATGTTCTGTATTCCGGTTTGAGGCATGGTCAAAAATTAGAATTCTGATTTCGATTTTGCTTCTCCAGATCGCCCAATGGGAGACAGGGCTTTCGCAATCCCGAGGACAAAAGTAAATCAGAATAGGCTTAGAGGGAGAAGGAATCCCCAGCTATTGATTCAGCTACTATTGAATCCAATCCTAGGGCATTAGCGGAATAAAATAAGAGCAGTGGGACTTGAGCTAGTGGGATTAAAGTATGAAAAAAGAGAAGTACAAGCAACTACATCAAAAACCTCTATTCCTGACGTGAACTCTAGTCGCTCTCTATGTTCATTTTTCTTTAGCAAGAAGCCCTGTGAAAGCTATCTCATTCATATAAGATAATAGGGGATAGTATACCTTGAATAACTTTTGAGATGCAAGAAAGCAAAGAGGTAATAGGCGCAATCAGGCAAGCAGTTAAGCGACTTCTGTCTTCAAGATATGCCTTTTATATATAATACTATTATTATTATACAGGTGAGTAAGGTTCCTTCTGGGAACTCCTGCCTTTGTTTGGATGGACCATAGGCCTGATGCTAGGAAGCAAGAAGCTAGAATAGTGTAGTGTAGTTCGAGCATTAAAAGGCAGCTAAGGCAAGAAATCAGTACACGAATCCCCGGCATTTAGAAAGATATGCCCGCCCCCTCTCTTAACTTTAATACACTGTGACTAAGAGACTCTCTTCAAGTGGAGTGAAGCCAGCGCTTTAGGGGCTGAGGGGGGAGAACAAATGAAGCCCCTATACTTTTCTTTTCCTTAAGGCTTTCCCCCTTCAAAAGCTAGTCTAATCACGGAATAACCTGTCGTATTGGACTTATGATGTACTTTCCTTTATTGAGTAGCTAATTCATACCTATCATAGACAGAAAAAAGTTATATTACCTTTTCCTTTAACACTAGACTTGTGTAATAGGATCTTTCCGAAGGTGGAGTTAAGGCAGCAAGCATAGGTGCTTCAGTTTCCGGTACCGGGTAATCCGGTATGTGTAAATAAAATCCGTCCTGGTAGGCGCAGTAGATCAAGCAAAGCATGACGGTCTTCAGTCTAGCATTCCTGTAGTTCAAGAGTGAATAAGGAAGTGCAAGGCTAGCTGACAGCTGTCAGATGAGTTCATCGCTCTCTATGGTCATATTTTTCTTTCATTTAAGCTTCAGGCCAGTTAAAAAGGAGCTCTGATAGGCCTGGAATCAGTATCGGTTAATTGCCTCTCTATTGGAATCAGGCCTCTTCAATCGATCTTCTATTTCTATATAGGCTAATGATTCCATTTTTGATAAACATGTGATTCGCATCTTGCTTTCAAAACATTTGCTACTGTAGCCGTAAATTTTGATAGCCGATGGGCTGTGATAAGACTGGAATATGCAGAAAATGTAAATTTTAATGTATTGAAAGAAAAAAAAAGAAACAAAAAAGTTTAGCCACAGTGGGATGACTAGGCAGGAAGCTAGAGATGCAGCTCGCCTGCACATTGGCGATACGTGTTTGCTGGATTATGAAATCAATGAACAACGTAATTGTTGGAGGTTACATTGTCCGTCGTGGTGTGAACCCATTAACTAGTGTTTTAGAATACTCAATCAAGGAGCTTGGGAATGGTGTTCAGGTTGATGAGGCGGAACCTGAAATGGTTTCCTACCCACACCAGAAAGATTGCCTGGGGCTGCCGCTTACAGTGATGTGGCCTACTTGTATACTAGTGTTCTATGGGGCTACCCGGAATCTATAGTGGCATGTGATATATGTGAAATATGGCATCACAGTCGCTGAAGTGGCATTGAGGATGCGGAAGCTCTGCCACCTGTTTGTTCACACAGGGCGATTTCGGGGGCCTTTGCTTCGAAAGGGGCGTAGCGGAAAGAAGTAGCGGAATCAGGCGACTTGCCACACACCAGGCGCTATAAGCACCTTCTTAGGCGGATCTAACTCTTTTGACAAATGCCCAGAAGCGTCTGTATACTAGTTCAGTTGAGAACAAGGTGTCGAACTAGACTGATAACTGATCGTCTATCGAATCGCCTCTTTAAAGGCAGGATGCCGAGAATCCTCTCTCTATCTACGAAGAGCAGGCATGTGTGGGACTTTAGGACAAGACTCTGCAAGACCTTTCGTTTAATATGCCTTCTGTACTGTATAACCGGTCTTGGCAAGAACGCCTTCTTATAGAAGAAGCTGCGATGAAGCGAATCTCTCATCTGGAACCCTCTCATTGCCAGCTTGACGGCTTGACTGCATTACCTTCCTCACCTTCCCTTTCTTTGTCCCTTAACTGCTGACAGCAAGCATTCCTGGAGCTAGTAATCTGCCAAAGAATATAAAAGAGAAGTTGCATCCTAATCCGCTCCTGGTGGAAGGGTTGAAGGAGGAATTGCACAATGTGCTATCAAATCCGCTGCATCGAATGCCCTGTTTGGCTCTTTGATCGAAGGAGCTGTTAGGGGAATGGGATTGATGGAAGAATTGGACAAATAAATACTGTTTGCGACGAATACGCTGCTAGTCTTTTGGATGCGGGATTTCCGCTCTTAGGGGAAGATCCGCTCTTTTAGCCCACTTTTTTAGACATCTATTAGACCGTAGGGCACGAACGGAGTGGTTTAACACTTTTGTCCAATTCCTCATCTGCAGAGGGCATTCTTCCAAACAGGGTTTATCCCGCAGCCCAACTTGCTCCTATGTTATGTACTTGTCGGCTTAAATCGGGCTAAGCCCATTTCCTCCAACAGTAACCGCGCATTCGATTCCTTGTATTCTCTAACAGCTCCCTTCTACCCATGAATCCGATTTCTATCTTAAGTATGTCAATTGTTTGTCTTCTTTCCTAGGATCCCATATCTGATTCACGTCGAAAAGAAGCCCTTTCTAGGCCCTTCGGATTCACTTTCTAAGAGGTCATTCTTTGTCCCTCTCTTGGATTAACTGGGATGAGATAAATGCTCTTTCTACTAATTTAATATCTGTCTCGCCTGCCGAATCCTTAGCTTAGCCTGCCTTGTCGAGGTAAAGGATTACTACTAACAGGGCATTTGATGCATCAACTATGTCAGTTCCGTTCCTTGCGGGAGAAAAGTGTTCTCTTGCTCTGAGAATGGAATGCTAGCACTCTGTCTAAAAAAGCGGCTGTTCTACTATATAAGATATAAGAAAATCCTATCTTTGCCATCTTGCTGTGAACAAATCGTCTGTTATCAAATGCCACATCTGACCTAGAAGGCGTCGACATGGTCAACAACTAGACAAAGTCAAGCAGGAAAGACAGCAAGTCCCATCGGCCCGTAATATAGCATACCCTCCGATCAAGAAGTTCCTTGCCTTACCCAGCGTCGAAGAAAAGTTCCTGAACTGAGCTCACTGCCTTCATTAAGGAAAGGGAATCCGGATGCCGAGAAAGAGCTCTTTTCAGGTTTTCATTTCAGGAGGAAGAGGAATCCGGTGGTAGCTCAAGGCTTTACAATGAATACGAATACCAAGCGCAAGGCAATCTTTTTATACGTTTTTGTCGGAATTCCTAGTCGAAGGGATCGATCTCACAACCGGCTCAGCGAAAGGCGATCCGCACATAGCCGTTAGATTAGATCCGGACTGGAAGATCTTTCCTATGCTATGAAGGTGGGAATGACTAGCCACGGATTCGCAGGCGAGAGAGACGATCCTCCCTTCTTAAGTCAAAGAGACGAGTTGATATTGGCATCTCTAACAGAAAGAGAGAAGATAGTAAGGATTTGTGATTAGCTTAAAGGTAGCGGGCTGCTACTAAGCGAAACGAAAGGTCATTTTTTTTTTTGAGTGATTACCGAGCGAAAGGCCCATCTCGTCACCTAAGCCGGAAAGAGAAAGAGTCAGATTTAGATCCCCGAATTCGAAGTAGTGAAATGAAAATAGAACTTAATCAACTTATCCGGGGGAATCCAGCCCTTGAAACTGGTTCAGCTAGCCCAATGTTAGTCGGACTAGGAGCAGCTATATCATCCGCAGCAGATCTTATAGAAGAAGAAGCTATTGATGCTTTTGGACGTCTTTCCTTGGCACGAAGGCTATAAGCATCGATCTTGCCTTGGTGTTGACCCGAGGAGCGGTAGACGAGGCTTTCTCTGTTCACGACTCCGGTGATATTGAATCAGCCCTTTGGCTTTAGCTGGGCACCTTGGCACTAGAATGTGAAGCTGTGAACAAATAGTCTCTTGTCCCTTGTTAGACTGCTCTGGCTCGGTACTGTGTCGATTGGGTCTGAGGGTTGTTCCATCCACTTGGTCTTCTTTGTACCGTACCCAGAGAAAGGAGAAGATCGAATTAGCTCTGGTTCCGCAAAGACAAGAATTAGCTCTGCTAAGGAATCGAAAGCATCCAATCCGCTAAGAGCAGAAAATCACATAAATAAGGTATATAGCACCCTACCTTGCTCAGAGAGAGGCAAAGAGAAAGCAAGATAGCTGGCATTTTCACTCAAGAGTGAAAGTTAGATCCATTCGCGCCCAGAGGCAGAGCAAAGAAGGCCTTAGATCTTTGCTTGACAGTCGAGTCGGAGTAGCTCTTTTCGAACAAAGAAGAAACTGGCTAAGATTCAATTGACCTATATAGCCACCAGTTCAACTAAAGGAAGTCGCTTACGGGCTTAAGGCAGCTAGGGACTCTGGGGCGAGAAGAAGCTTTTCCCGCATTCCTGTTGATGCAGAGATCAGACGAGAAGGCCCATCTCTTTACTAGAATCCGATGTGATAGAAGGAGCTGCTCTAGCTTAAGCTTAAGTTGATCCTTACTTAATAGAATAGCCGAACGAATTAGCCATAGAGCTCATCCCCGGTGAAATAGTTGATGATTTCTTGATTGTTGACTGCTATATCTTAATTAGAGAATCCGACTGGGAACGAATACTTTGAGCGCTTCTTCCTCTCGTCGACTGGTCACTCATGCTTGAAACAAAAAGAATAAGCGATGCCATTGAATCTGTTAGAGGAAGGCTAGAAGAGAGTAGCTCATGCCCGGCAAAGTCCGATCGTAGAATATCAAAGTATGTTTCCCCGGAGTGGTTCAAGCTTATGTGACCAAGGAAAGAAAGAAATATTCTTCACCAAGAAAGGTAGCGAAGTCACCTCCATTCTCGATTTCTATTGCGACAGAGGAAGGTATCATAATAGAGTCAAAATCACGATTAGAGTCAGTCCGGATAAAAGGAAGAATCCAATCCGCAGCTAGTCTTGGGATCAAGGCTTCTTTCCTTTGCTGAATCAGGAATAGCCGACTCCAGGTAAATGCTTTTCCCAGCTCAAAGGCGATGACTAGTAGATTCGGGGGTACCTAGAAAGCGAACAAATGTTCCCATGGTCATGATTGTTGACTAAACTGCCCTTTCTCTGATTCCCCTTGCCGACTCTGAACTAACTCATGCTTGAATGTGAACAACCGATAGCACGGAAAGCAGCATTCTACTGATTTGATTACCTTCTTCCCTTCCAACTATTATAGTAGGAATTCTCTCTCGAACCCTAGAACCTTTGGGCTAGGAACCCGAGAAAAGCGAATGTTCAAAGCTTTCAGCGGGCTAGAGTCGTCTCTTTCCTGTAGGTTTTAATTCCTTTCCGTCTATCCCGTTTTCATTCCTATCCGAAGTAGGAAGGGAGGCTCTTAAACTAAGAGAATAGATGGAGCGTCAACCGACATTGCAAGCGCTATCTATCCACTGCACTCGATGCTACCATCAGCTGCAGTTCTTCCCTTTCTATGAGGTTGCTTGCTTCTTAGCCTATGGATCTTCCACTTGCTCCTGAACCACCCGTTGTGCCATCCAGCTCTACCAATAAGAGAGACTTTCTAGCTATCCTGCCTACGCTATTCGATAGCAGACATACTCGATTAGGTAGCTACATGCCTGTAGGGTTATAACAATCTATAATGCCTTATAACAAGATGGAGTATCTATGGGGGCTAGGCGCATGTAGGATAGATAGAATCTCCTGCCTTTAGGACGTTTAAGTATTCCTTAACTAACAGTTAGTTCTCAAAGGTCTTTCCAATGCTTCTTCAAGTTTATAAAAGATAAAGACATATTATAATAGATTAGATGGGAGCTTTATTCTAGGACTTTACATCTGAGCGAAGGGCTCCCCGTTGGAGGGGGTCCCGAGCGGTAACTCATTCCATAGTTAGCTTCTTGAATAAGTATAAGCATAAGCCCTTGAATTGCCTCTAGCCCTATTAAGGTGGCTACCTAGAGAGAGTTTGTTATCTTATTTCTCTTTCCTGAAGGGGCCTCTATAAAGCCTTTCAACGAGACTTTAGCTATCCTCATGAGTTCCCCTATTCTAGTTCCTCTTTTTCTTCCTTTTGGTTGAATCAAGAGGGTAATCTAATTGTTTTAGCTCATCTAGTTCCTTGAGGCCAATGAGGATAAAGGAAGAGAAGCTAGTAAGACTGCCAAGAAGTCTCACTCCTCTTCCTGCTCTAAGAGAGATGCCTTGTAGCAGGAGACAGAGATGCTGTTTACTCGCTTGAGAAAGCTAGAGATGGGGAAGAATTGATATGGGGATCGGAATGATGCTTTGTACCTGCCAGAGATCCAGTACCAGGGAACCTATGAGGTGGAGTTGGAACCGTAAGTGGTGGTTATGATGCCCTGGCCAGTGGATAACTATCTGCTTTTGAGATCGCGGATCATTTGATTGAGAACTGGCTCGCTGTTTCCTAGCTCGAGTCGGGAGGGGAGTAAGGAGAATCAGAGGAAATGTAATTGATCGCTTCGCCACCATTAGTTGGTTGCAGTTGGGGGACCGGGAGACGGAGAAAGAGACAAAGGAGATGGTTGCTCTTAGCTGGCTAGCACTGAAACAGGAATAGGAGGGGATGGAGGTTACCTGCCGAGGGGAAACAGGGCTCCAGTAGAGGCATCAGGGGATGGTTGATCAATAGATAGATGGCCACTTGGATCGTATGAAGGAATTGGTTCATTGGATTGGCCAGGAGAACTTCGAAGCTTATCGGGCCTCCTCTTGTAAGCTAGCTCCATTCGATCGATCGCTTCCGTTCGGAATAGATTAGTTGGGAATTGGATGCTCTGCAGTGAAGGGCCTAGCTGCTAAAGCAGTTGATCCACTCGATAGGGCGAGAAACGGATAGAGATGAAGATGCAGAGTCTGATGCCTCTCATCCCGGTGAAGAAGAGGTGGGAAGTTCGTTTGTTGAATCGACAGTGAACACTTGACGGAACTACATAAGACTTAAGTATCGCTTATCGTTGGACTTAATGAAATGAATATTCCACTCGCCACTTAAAGTAGTACTTTCTCAGTTGAATTACGCTCAGTCAGTTCAGTAAGGCTAGCCCTTTACTTACTCTATTCCCTCCCGATGAGAAGGAAGGGCAGTGAGAAGAGAATCCGATCTGACGATGTAGGAAGCCGACGAAGTAGGCTTCTCGGCTCATGCTTCTGGCCGGAGTGCGCTAGTTGACTACACTACATGAAACTTAAGTTCGGAACGTGACGGAACGGCAGTAGAGGCAGGCTAAGGCAAACACCTAGAGGGAAGGAATTGCGCCGGGGAGTCGACTCATGCTTCTGTTTCCAGATCTCTTACTACTGTTGTCTACTTGACTCAGTTTTAGGCATGTTTTCCGCCGCGGTCAGGGGATAGCGAGTAGGCGTAAGGTTCTGTAGAGTGCTACTGATAGAGTGTTTACTCTGCTAGGCTGGATTTAATCCCTTTCAAGCGGAACTCCTATTCCTTCCAATGTCTCTCCGGTGGAACTAAGAGGCATCATTCAACGTCCCATCGTTATCCCTATTTGTCTCCATCAGTTCCAATCGAACCTCCGAACTCTCTGTTGAATCCCTGGTGAGCTAACTGCAAGTGATCTTCTTCTCGTTCTTGTGCTAGCCAGCTGAGCTAAAGCTTTCCATCTCAAGGCTATAGTTCTGCTATTCAATCCATTGCTTGGCCATCTACTCGAATCAATAACCATCCCTCGAACGGTACATGAACCTCTAAGCATTCTATTTCCAGTCCCGGGAACCAATCAATGCTTCTAATGAGCTGCCTAAACCCCGGAAATTAGACCTTCGAAAGCGAGTAAACGTGTATAAGAAAGGAAAGCATTTGTTCAATCGAATGAAAGAACCGGCTGGATCCGACCAAGCTCACTCAAACGAATTAAGGCAGGCTCACCCAGCTTCACCTTTTTCCCTTTCTCTCGTTTCCGCTGCGGAACTACAAAGCTTTCTATTCCGATGCTTGGGATCAACCCCATTGGGAGGAAGAAAGCCCAGGGAGGGACTATAAGCTGTATCCAACAGGAAGAGAAGCCAAAGAAGGCAAACTCATCCCGTGCCCATCATAAGGCAATTAGATTCTTCTCCTTGTCTTCCGACGTACAAGCACCCATTTATAGCTGCATCGGGGCGGTCCAAAAGCAGGAGAAAGAATAAAAAGGGTTCTGATCCGGATAAGAAAAGCTCTTTGCTTTATTTCAGCTATTCTTTTATATAGAAGGCCTGACTTAGTTAGTGGCGGCTTAGAGAAAGCCCGGTTGTGCGTATTGGCACACGGACAGCGGCTCTAGGAATGCAAAGGCAAGGGGGTTAGGGGGAGCAAGAGGGGGAGGGGAGTTCGGAGAGGGGTAGTCCACTTGGGATCTGGAGATAGTGATATGGATTCGTATCTTACTTGCGAACTGGAGGGCTAAAACCATCGGCTGGATCTCGATATCGATTTGCACCCCTTTCTTCGACCGGTGCAAGCTCAACTGTATATGCTCCCGCTTCGCATCAGAATCTCAGTCAACCAAATCAATCTAATCAATTGGAAAAAGGTAAATAACAGGAACTAGGCAAAGTAGTGGTCCTAGAACCGGATCTGCCTTTGCTACTAACCCCTCTGCTTTTGATTCGCAAATGAATCGCTTCACCTGCCGGTGTCTATGCGACTGGGTCAATCAATTCCTTAGTCGATTGAATTGAATGCTGCTAGTGAGACTCGATCAATTGCTTCTTCGACTGGTGGCAACTAACGTAGTAAACGACGGCTTACTTATCCCCGTCCCCACCCCCTCAATGGGAAGGAACTAGCATTTCAAAAAGCTCTAAAGTGGGCTCGGTCACCAGCCTCTGTCTGTGTTGCTGGTCCTAGCAACCATCTCCATCTAATGGGTTATAATTCAATACACCGTGCTCTAACACTACAGGCAAGGAGCTACATGCAACTAAAAAAGTAAAGA